CACTAATAGAACGAATCGCACTTTTACCACTAAACTATACCCGCTACACGTTAATTATTGTATAATAATGGACCATTTGTCGAATAAAGGGAGGGAGACAATCCAAAAAAAATGGGTTGATTATCCTGGCAATTTGTGCATGACATCACATTATAAAAAGAATCCAAATTCTTGGACGTTGATAAGATCCCTCTATTTAACAGCACCTTAGGATGGCATAGCCTTAACGAAGTAGCGAAGCAAAAATGAAAAATGATTCCTTTTCAAAAAAAATGATAAATCTGGTTCATATTTATCTTAATTATGATATAAATATGAACCAAACCTAAAATGGAGAGGTACCTTATGAATAAAATGAGAGAACACCTTATGTATCGACAAGTCCTGTATTGTTCCTTGCCTTATTATTATAGTTCGCTTTTATCTTATATAAAGATAAATATGAACCAAACCTAAAATTGAGAGGTACCTTATGGATAAAATGAGAGAACACCTTATGTATCGACAAGTCCTGTATTGTTCCTTGCCTTATTATTATAGTTCAGTTTTTTTTTCTAATTCGAAACCCAAAATGAGGAAAAATCTTATGTATCAAGCCCCGTTGTTATTCTTTTATTCGTGTTCCTTGTGTTCTAACTCGCTCCATTTTTGGAATTCGAATGTTAAGTTGCAATTTAAGTTTCACTCTAAAACTACTAATGCTAAGGGTACGGATAATTTGGATGGCGGAAACGACCATGGTGACGATGAAAATAACAAGATCCAAGAAAATCAAGACATGGATGATATTCTTGAAAACATCGATGCAAATTCCCATCGGACAATCAACAATGAGGATTTCATCAATGGTGCTGATTCTCCTAGTAGTGATACCCCAAACTATGGCCATTTATGGGTTCTTTGCGAATATTGTGATTCATTAAATTATAAAAAAGATTTTCAGTTAAGAATGAATATTTGTGAAGAATGTGAAGCTCATTTGAAGATGAGTAGTTCAGAACGAATAGAACTCTCGGTTGATGTGGGTACTTGGGATCCTATGGATGAGGATATGGTCTCTACAGACCCCATAAAATTTGATGATTTTGGTTCAGAAAAGGGATTTGATTTTGTTGCTTGGGAATTGAATTATGATTTTTTTTCGAAATTGAATTCTTATTTGAATTCTTATTTGGATTCGAAATTGGATTCGGAAGAGGAATCTTATACCAATTCGAAAGAGGATATGGTCTCTATAGATTCCATAGAATCTCATTCGGAAGAGGAATATGATCATTTTGATTTGCAAATGAATTATTTTATCAAATCTCTTATGGATTCGAAAAAGGAATTCAAATTGGATTCGAAAGAGGAATATAATTATTTATATAATAAAGTGATTTTTTTTTGGAATTGTTATATGGATTCAAAATTCAAATCTTATGTCAATGCGAAATGGGGTTCTTATTTTAAAAAAAAAGAGGATATGGATTCGAAATTGGATTCGGAAGAGGGATTTGATGATTTTTATTTGCAAATGAATTCTTTTATGAAATCTTATATACATTCGAAATTGGTTTTTTTTTTGAATTCTCATTGTTGGGATTTGAAATTGGAGTCCCAAGACTCTTGGGAATCTTTTTTGGATTCGAAAGAGGAATTTGATGATTTTGATTTGCAAATGCTTTTTTTTATCAAACCTCTTATGAATTCCAAAGAGGAATTTCATTATTTATATAATAAAGGGATTGATTTTTTGAATTGTTATGTGGATTCGAAATTGAAATTTTATGTCAATGTGAAATCGGGTTCTTATTTAAAAAAAAAATTGTATTGGGGAGAGGAATTATTGGATTGGAGAGAGGAATATGATCATTTTTGTTTGAAAATGAATTCTTTTATGAAATCTTATATATATTCGAAATTCGGTTCTTTTTTGAATTCTTATTATGGGGATTCTAAATTGGATTTGAAAGAGGAATTTGAATTGGATTCGAAAGAGGAATATGATTATTTTGATTTGCAAATGCATTATTTTATCAAATCTCTTATGGATTCGAAAAAGGAATTCAAATTAGATTTGGAAGAGGAATATTATTATTTATATAATTCATATAATAAAGTGATTTTTTTTTTGAATTGTTATATGGATTCGAAATTGAAATCTTATGTCAATGCGAAATGGGGTTCTTATTTTAAAAAAAAAGAGGATATCGATTCGAAATTGGATTCGGAAAAGGAATTTGATGATTTTTATTTGCAAATGAATTCTTTTATGAGATCTTCTATATTTTCGAAATTTATATATTCGAAATTCTGTTCTTTTTTGAATTCTTATTCTGGGGATTCTAAATTGGATTCGAAAGACTTTTGGGAATCTTTTTTGGATTGGAAAGAGGAATATGATGATTTTGATTTGCAAATGATTTCTTTTATTAGACCTCTTCTGAATTCGCTTAGGAATTCGAAAAAGGAAGATAATGATATTTATAATGAAGGGGTTGATTTTTTGAATTCTTATTTGGCTTCGAAATTGGAATTTTATGTCAATGCGAAATCGGGTTCTTATTTAAATTCTTATTTAAAAAAAAAAGAGGATATGCATTCGAAATTGGATTCGGAAGAGGCATTTTTTGATGATTTGGATTTGGAAATGAATTCTTTTATGAAATCTTATATATGTAGGAAATTCCGTTCTTTTTTGAATTCTTATTCTGGGGATTCGGAATTGGATTCGAAATTGGAATATGGTGATTTTGATTTGCTAATGAATTCTTTTATCAAATCTCTTATGGATTCGAACTTATTATGGGAATTAAAATTGGATTCGAAAAAGACATTTGAATGCGATTCGAAAGAGGAATATGATGATTTTGATTGGCTAATGCATTATTTTATCAAATTTCTTATAGATCCGAAAAAGGAATTAAAATTGGATTCGAAAGAGAAATATAATTATTTATATAATAAAGTGATTCATTTTTGGAATTTTTATATGGATTTGAAATTGCAATTTAATGGCAATGCGAAATGGGGTTCTTATTTAAAAAAAAAAGAGGATATCGATTCGAAATTGGATTCGGAAGAGGAACTTGTTGGTGATTTTGATTTGCAAATGAATTCTTTTATGAGATCTCATATAGAACCGAAATTGGGTTCTTTTTTGAATTCTTATTCTTCTTTTTTGAATTATTATTTTGGGGATTCAAAATTGGATTCGAAAGAGGAATTAATATTGGATTCGAAAGAGGAATATGATCATTTTTCTTTTTTTAAATCTCTTATGAATTCGACAGAGGAATTAAAATTGGATTCGAAAGAGGAAGATAATTATAAATATAATTTATATAATAAAGTGATTGATTTTTCTAATTGTTATTTTGATTCGAAATTGAAATCTTATTTGAATGTGAAATCGGGTTCTTATTTAAAAAAAAAAGAGGATATGCATTCGAAATTGGATTCGGAAGAGGAATTTGATGATTTTGATTTGGAAATGAATTCTTTTATGAAATCTTATATAGATTCGAAATTCCGTTCTTTTTTGAATTCTTATTCTGGGGATTCGAAATTGGAATATGATGATTTTGATTTGCTAATGAATTCTTTTATCAAATCTCTTATGGATTGGAGATTTTATTATTTTGATTCGAAATTGAATTCTTATTTGAATTCTTATTTTAGTTCTTATTTGCCCTTTTATTGGAATTATGAATTGCTTCCTTATTGGTATTGGGATTCTTATTTGTATTGGGAAAAGGAATCTTATACCAATACCAAAGAGGAAGAGGAATCTTATACTAATTCAGAAGAGGAATTTGATGATTTTGATTGGGAATTGAATTTAGATTTGAATTCTTATTTGGATTCGGAATTGGATTTAGATTTGAATTCTGATTTTTTTCTTTTTTTGAATTCTAATTATAGTTCTCGTACACTTTTTTATTTGAATTATGAAGATTATCAATTGCTTTCTTCTTTGAATACGGACTATATACTAATAGGCTCCAAAAAATATGATTCGAAAGAGGAATCTTATACCAATTCGGAAGAGGAATCTTATACCAATTCGGAAGAGGAATCTTATACCAATTCGGAAGAGGAATCTTATACCAATTCGGAAGAGGAATCTTATACCAATTCGGAAGAGGAATCTTATACCAATTCGGAAGAGGAATCTTATACCAATTCGGAAGAGGAATCTTATACCAATTCGGAAGAGGAATCTTATACCAATTCGGAAGAGGAATCTTATACCAATTCGGAAGAGGAATCTTATAAGGACCGTCTCAATTCTTATCAAAGGGAGACAGGGTTAACTGAAGCTGTTCAAACGGGCATAGGTCGTTTAAACGGTATTTCTATAGCAATTGGGGTTATGGATTTTCAATTCATAGGGGGTAGTATGGGATCAGTAGTAGGTGAAAAAATAACCCGCTTGATTGAGTATGCTACTCATCGATCTTTACCCCTGATTATTGTGTGTGCTTCTGGGGGAGCGCGCATGCAAGAAGGAAGTTTGAGTCTAATGCAAATGGCTAAAATATCTAGCGTTTTATATAAATATCAATTAATTAAAAAGTCATTCTATGTATCAATCCTTACATCTCCTACAACTGGTGGAGTAACAGCCAGTTTTGGTATGCTGGGGGATAGCATTATTGCGGAACCTAATGCGTACATTGCATTTGCCGGTAAACGAGTAATTGAGGAAACTTTACATGTGGAAGTACCTGAAGGAGTACAAGAGACTGAGTATTTATTCCATAAGGGCTCATTCGACTCAATTGTACCGCGTAATCTTTTAAAGGATGTTCTGACCGACTTATTCCTTTTACACGGCTTCTTTCCTTTGCCTTGAATCTAAATTGCAAAAATGCAAGTTGAAAGTCTAGTTTAGTACTCTAGTACTCTTTTTTGAGTACTAGAGTACTAAACTAAGAATATTCATTTGTTCAATTCTTCTTTGGTGTCAAGATAATAGCGTTGAATAGTCATTCTTCTACCCAGAAAGGGTAGAAGAATGGGACCTATTATGGGACATACAATGCATTACAGACGTATGATCATTACGCTGCAACCGGGTTATTCTATTCCACAGGCATCATATAATTAGCGTAGAAAGATTTCCTGGCGTGGATATTGGCAGGAATTAATTGAAACTTTAGCATGGGCTCATGAACGTACACCTTTGGCTAATTTGATTCGTTGGAAAGATAAGCCAGCGGCTCTTTCCATTGTGCAAGCAAGATTAGTTGGATTAGCCCACTTTTCCGTGGGTTATATATTCACTTATGCAGCTTTCTTGATTGCCTCAACATCAGGGAAATTTGGTTAATTTAGTTGTTTCTTGCTTTTTTTGTACTGTATCAATAACCATTTCTTTTGTTTCGATGGAAAGGGGGGACCGCCCCTCTTAATATTTTTTCATATATGATCTGAATTGTATCATTAAGAATAATAGGAGCTTCAATTATGGCAAGAAAAAGTTGGATTCAAAGGGAAAACAAGCGGCAGAAATTGGAACTGAAGTATCGTCTGATTCGTCGATCCTCAAAAAAGAAGATAAAGATGAGCAAAAGCAAAGTTTCATCCTTGAGTGAAAGTGAAATAAAAGAAATTCGACGAAAATTGCAATCCCTACCACGTAATAGTTCACCTATACGGCTTCATCGACGTTGTTTTTTGACTGGAAGATCCAGAGCTAATTATCGAGACTTTGAACTATCCAGACACATCCTTCGAGAAATGGTTTTTGCATGTTTGTTACCAGGTGCAACAAGAGCAAGTTGGTAAAGAAAAAAATGGCGTTTCCGATTTGTATGGATCTCTATGATCTATAATCATAGAAGGGCCCTCTTGACTATTCTATACAAATGGACTATTCTGTTTATATAGATATAGTAGAGGGCAGTATCCAAGCTAAGCCTTTTCATCCACTAGTTCCCAACGCAACGTTTTAGCGCGGAGTAAAGCAGTCAGGTAGCTTACAAGGCTCATAACCTTGGAGTCACGGGTTCGAATCCCGTCTCCGCGTTATTTTTTGCCAAAAATAATGGGATTAAATCCCTAAGGAAGAGAATTCCACCTAACATTTTTTTAAGGGGGGGTAAGATAGAAAGAAGTACGATACTAATATTGATATATTATTGGTACGGGTAATACCAAATGCTCTTTGAATTCCCCCTTTTTGTGGAATTTTGAGGATTTTGTTCTGTTAATTGGTTTTTTGTCTATTTTACCTAAAGTAGGAACTTAGGTAAGTACTTTATTAACATATGTAGTAAAAAAACGGATCGAATTTGACCCTTTTATGCTTACTTTAATTAGCTATTTCGGCTTTCTAATGGCTACTTTAACTATAACCCTAGCTCTATTTATTGGTTTGAACAAGATACGACTTATTTGAAATGGAACCCTTTCTCGTGCATGCCTGCTATTCTATGGGTTTTTCCACACCAATGGCATTGCCAATTCTTTTCTTGGTCATTGAGATTAACGGATAATTACGATTACTATTTACTTAGGGATGGATCTTACCCCCTTTTTTTATCCCCTCGAACAAATAAAAATGATTGAAGTTTTTCTATTTGGAATCGTCTTGGGTCTAATTTCTATTACTTTAGCAGGATTGTTCGTGACTGCATATTTGCAATACAGACGTGGTGATCAGTTGGATCTTTGATTGAGTCACATTTCTTTTTTAATTGACCTCCCAGGGAGAGGAGGTCAAATTCTAGTTGCAATTCCACTTTTTTGGTTTTTTGGTGTAAGTTATTTTATTTTGATTCGACATAAGATAGACAGAATCACGCTCTGTAGGATTTGAACCTACGACATTGGGTTTTGGAGACCCACGTTCTACCGAACTGAACTAAGAGCGCTTTTCAAATCGAAAAATATTTTTTTCCACTCTGAACGCATCTCGGATACATATAGTATCCAAAAATTCAGGATGATGCTCCATTTTAATTCATCTCAATTAACCCCCCCCCCTTATTGCCCGTAGGGGAAGTAATAGGTAGGGATGACAGGATTTGAACCCGTGACATTTTGTACCCAAAACAAACGCGCTACCAAGCTGCGCTACATCCCTTTTCCAAATTGTTGTACAGTGCCATTGTACAAAATCTCTGTCTTGTTTTCCACATCGTAATTGTTTTCTCCATCTATATATAACTTTCTTGTTATTTCATCTTTTTGGTTTCATATAATAAAAGAATGATATGCATCTAAAGCCCAACCTAACATATAAAAGAATAATTTTAGCGCTAATGCGTGGGGTCGTCTTTTTCCCTTTGAGGGACAAGACAATCTCATCTATTGGTTCATTATATATCTTTTTTTTAGTTTGAGTTAGGAATTCCGCGTAAAAAGAAATATAAATGATTTTGAACTACAGCATCTGACCATATATGTATTTCCATAAAGAAGGAAGACCTTCCATGCGAGATATAAAAACATATTTCTCTGCGGCACCCGTGCTAAGTATTTTATGGTTTGGAGCTTTAGCAGGTCTATTGATAGAAATCAATCGGCTATTCCCAGATGCCTTGTCATTCCCCTTTTTTCATTCGAGTTATTGATATGCGAAGAAATGAAGAAATAGAATTTTGAATTCTACAGGATATGACTCCCCTTTTTCCCCTTTCAATTGTTTAAGATAGGAAGGAAAGAGAAAGAAAAAGTGTATTGAACCTCAAAAAAAATTCAAAGAAAAAATGTATCCGGTCTAAGGTGGGTCCCACAAAATCTTAGCATAGTAAAGAAGATATTTAAATGCAATATTAGGATTTTAAATAGAAAGAATTGATAGTTATCAAAATAAAAAGGTTTTATTATTTCATTCTTATTATTATAGTTTGTGTTACAACTTAAGAATTTTTTAGTTACTTAATAATATTTTAGTTCATTTATTCTATTTCTATTAATTAGATAATTCGACTAATTGCATTACAATAAAATAATTACATTACAACAACAACACAATTTTTAGAAATTCCATTTCTAGTTATTCTATTGATTTTTTTCTTCTTCGGTTCGGATCGAAAATAGAAGACTTAAGTTAAGTCGATCCAAAATCTAAAGGGGGGTTCGTGGGCAAGGGGAAAGATATTAGAGTCAGAGTTATTTTGGAATGTACTAGTTGTGTCCAAAAGGCCATCAATAAGGAATCGACGGGTATTTCTAGATATTTTACTCAAAAGAATCGCCACAATACACCCAATCGATTAGAATTGAGAAAATTTTGTCGCTATTGTCACAAGCATACGATTCATGGAGAAATAAAGAAAAAGAAAATAAAAATAGATCGAAGGAAAGAGGATGTCTTCGATCTTTCCGAAGAAGGGAAAGACTAAGAACTTCATATCATATATCCAAATTAAATCTGCTTGCATGTAGATATTATTTCATGTGTATAGGTGGGATATTGTATATGAATCAAAAAATATATGTGTATATGAATTAAAGAAAGCCTATTTTGGTTGGATCTAAAATAAAGAAAGAAATATCATTTTATATTTTATAAATTTTTATATTTTATAGATAAGGAGTAACCCATGAATAAATCCAAGCGATCTTTTCGTAAATCCAAGCAATCTTTTCGTAAATCCAAACGATCTTTTCGTGAACCCAAGCAATCCTTTCGTGAATCCAAGCTATATTCTCGATTTAAGCCACATCCTCGATTCAAGCGATTTTTTCGTCGATACAGGCCTCGCAAATCCAAATTCAAGCGATTTTTTCGTAGGCGTATGTCTCCTATTTTACCGGGGGATCGAATCCATTATAGTAACTTGATTTTAATTTGTCGATTTATTAGTGAACAAGGAAAAATATTAAAGAGACGAAAAAATAGATTGACCTTGAGACAACAACGAAAAATTACTATTGCCATAAAGCAAGCTCGTATTTTAGCTTTGATACCCTTTCTTAATGATCGGAAAGTATTTGCGACAATACGGGCTTCAGAACCTCCTGATCCTAAAAAGAGAAAAAATAGACATAAATTCACTCACAACCCGAAAAAGGGGCCTTTTTTTCCTACAAAGAAAAAGGGGCCTCAACCTCCTACAAAGAAAAAGGGGCCTCAATCTCCTACGCCTCAACCTCCTACAAGCTCCAATCGAAACCTACGCTCAGATGGACGAAAGGACCTATAATCCAGATTTGATTCTTGTCTTATAAGAAAGAAAAAATGAGGAAAAAGAAATCTTTTATTTTTTTTACTCATTTTTTCTTTCTATATTTTCCCGGAGTTCATTCTCCGGGGAATTCGGTTTCAAGCATTCCCGTATATTTTATTTGATGATCGATTTTTTTGGAAATCGTGGAAAGACACTTCTTAGTTGATATAATTATTTGCGCAAGCATTTTTCGATTAAGAAGTAATTGCTTCTTGTACAGATTGTGTATTAATTGATTGTAACTATAGAATACCAGATCTTCACGAGTTACTGCATTTATCCGAGTGATCCACAAACGGCGAAAATCCCTCTTTTGCCTGCCTCTATCTCGATGAGAGGAAGCCGAGGCTCTCGTTTTCTGCTGAGTCATTATTCGAATACATCTTGAACGAGCCCCTTTAAAAGTTGATGGAATTTTTTTTCGGCGCCTCCGAGCTTTAGATCCTCCTCTGGTCATTGAATCAAATTAAACCTTTAATGAATAACTAGTTGATTTCTTTTTTTTTTCAGTCATCCTTTCACCTTCCTCATTCATAAAAAACAGATTATTCCGATATATAGAATATCAATTCCAATGGCTTTTGCTACTATTACCTTCCCAACCACGATTTTGTATTCTATTTTTTGAGTATTGTTAGAATTTATTATTTCCAGGTGAAATAACTGAAAGGAAAAAAGAATAGAATACAAAATAGCGGGTTCCTTCGTTTCTATGGTGACTTCTTAAACGGTGAGGTCCTCTCTATACACCGGAGCCCCCTCTTTCATTTAATCAAATGGTATTGTGAACTTGTATAGTTCATATTCTTTGGCTCTACCTATCAATTATAGAATAATAGCTCTTTTCACAATAAGAGTTATCCATACAGTGACGGCATTTAATTATGAAAGTTGGCTAGGTAGCTGACCCTATTAGTCCGTTCTTTCAAGAAAAGGAGTATAAGCCCTTTCCTTTTTATTACGATTTCCTCCGCTTAATGGATAATCGTTTGCTACCAATGGGGAATTGCTTCTTATTGCAAATCTAGATGATTGGATTTGCACCTAGAGAAACCATAAATTCCATAGACCATATAGATATATGATAGATTCTTTCTATCTATCCTATTTATTGGTACTGGTTATTGATACTGAGAAAATTGTCTCATTTGTTCGAACCCATGATCTGAACGAGTCGCACATACACCCTAATACATGTTCCTCGACGCTGAGGACATCCTTTAAGAGCGGGAGTTTTTCTAACATTTCCTTTTGGCTGTCTTTCGTTTTTAATAAGTTGTTTAGTAGTTGGCATGTCCTATGTATATATAGAATAAAATGGATTGGTTTAGATCGATCTTAACCTTATTTTAGTCATCATCATGAATTGTTCCTTCCTATTTAATAGCCGATCATGGTAGAAAACAAATTAGAATTTCAATTAATTCTAATTTGTTTTCTACCATGATCGGCTATTTCGGCCATTCAACGCTATTATCTTGACACCAAAGAAGAGTTCGACCCAATGCTTTATTTCTGTCCTATCCCTCTTTCCAAAAAAAAAATGATCTTGGAGAATGGTATTTCTATTTATTCGTTGCTACCTATACAATTTCTATTTATTCGTATGCTATTTCTATTTACTATTTATTCGTTGCTATTTCGATCTATTCGTTGATACAACGATTCTATGATACATAGATAGAAAGGTCTATAAATTAAGATAAGTTAAGACAGAATGAATAAAAAAAATGGAACAAGAAGATCGATCATTCGAATGAGAAACAAGTATCTATCCATTCCTTTCCCAAAAAGGGACCAACCCCCCCATTGCGTATTGGTCCTTATCGGGTGTAGAATAGATCTGCTTCTCCTTGTTCTTACGAAGGGAATAGTTCTCTTATTAAAAAAAAAATATTAACTCTTTCTCATACAGACTCCACTGGAAGGGTTATATACATAGTATATAGAATTTCCAATGCGACAAAATGAAGTGATCTAGTGTCTATTTTTCTTTGATAAAGGGGTATTTCCATGGGTTTGCCTTGGTATCGTGTTCATACTGTCGTATTGAATGATCCCGGTCGATTGCTTTCTGTGCATATAATGCATACAGCTCTAGTTTCTGGTTGGGCCGGTTCCATGGCTTTATACGAATTAGCCGTTTTTGATCCCTCTGACCCCGTTCTTGATCCAATGTGGAGACAAGGGATGTTTGTCATACCCTTCATGACTCGGTTAGGAATAACCAATTCGTGGGGTGGTTGGAGTATCTCAGGAGGAACTATAGCAAATCCGGGTATTTGGAGTTATGAAGGTGTGGCAGGGGCACATATTGTGTTTTCTGGTTTGTGCTTCTTGGCGGCTATCTGGCATTGGGTATATTGGGACCTAGAAATATTTTGTGATAAGCGTACGGGAAAACCCTCTTTGGATTTGCCCAAGATCTTTGGAATTCATTTATTTCTCGCGGGGGTGGCCTGCTTTGGCTTTGGTGCATTTCATGTAACAGGTTTGTATGGTCCTGGAATATGGGTATCTGATCCTTATGGACTAACTGGAAAAGTACAAGCTATAAATCCGGCGTGGGGCGTGGAAGGCTTTGATCCTTTTGTTCCGGGGGGCATAGCCTCTCATCATATTGCTGCAGGTACATTGGGCATATTAGCGGGTCTATTCCATCTTAGTGTCCGCCCGCCTCAACGTCTATATAAAGGATTACGTATGGGCAATATTGAAACTGTACTTTCCAGCAGTATCGCTGCTGTTTTTTTTGCAGCTTTCGTTGTTGCTGGAACTATGTGGTATGGTTCAGCAACTACCCCAATTGAATTATTTGGTCCTACTCGTTATCAGTGGGATCAGGGATACTTTCAGCAAGAAATATATCGAAGAGTTAGCGCTGGTCTAGCCGAAAATCTTAGTTTATCGGAAGCTTGGTCTAAAATTCCAGAAAAATTAGCTTTTTATGATTATATTGGTAATAATCCGGCAAAGGGGGGATTATTCAGAGCAGGCTCAATGGACAATGGGGATGGAATAGCTGTTGGATGGTTAGGACACCCCGTCTTTAGAGATAAAGAAGGGCGTGAGCTTTTTGTACGTCGTATGCCTACTTTTTTTGAAACATTTCCGGTAGTTTTGATAGATGAAGACGGAATTGTGAGAGCCGATGTTCCTTTTAGAAGAGCAGAGTCCAAATATAGTGTTGAACAAGTAGGTGTAACCGTCGAGTTCTATGGGGGCGAACTTAATGGAGTAAGTTATTCTGATCCCGCTACTGTGAAAAAATATGCTAGACGTGCCCAATTAGGTGAAATTTTTGAATTAGATCGGTCTACTTTGAAATCCGATGGTGTTTTTCGTAGCAGTCCAAGGGGTTGGTTCACTTTTGGGCATGCTACCTTTGCTTTGCTCTTCTTTTTCGGACACATTTGGCATGGGTCTAGAACCTTGTTCAGAGATGTTTTTGCTGGTATTGATCCAGATTTGGATGCTCAAGTGGAATTTGGAACATTCCAAAAAGTAGGAGATCCTACTACAAGGAGACAAGTAGTCTGATACGACATTGCTGTGCAGTCTTTTACCTCTTTTTTTATTTGACATGGGATACCAGAAAAATCTTAACTTGACATTTTTTCTTTGACTCTTTTTCTTTCTTTACATGGTAAATTGGTAAATGTCCCAAGGTGTGGAAGCTATAATTGTAAACACCACGATTGAATCTATGGAAGCATTGATTTATACATTCCTTTTAGTGTCTACTTTAGGGATAATCTTTTTTGCTATTTTTTTTCGAGAACCACCTAAGGTTCCGACTAAAAAAATGAAATAAAAAAATAAAATACAATTGAAGTAATGAGCCTCCCGTATTGGTAGACTCATTACTTCGACTAGTCCCCGTGTTCTTCGAATGGATCTCTTAATTGTTGAGAGGGTTGCCCAAAAGCGGTATATAAGGCGTACCCAGTAAAGCTTACAAGCAAACCAGATATGAAGATGGCGACTAGGGTGGCTGTTTCCATTTTTAGATAATTCAAGATTCTAATGGATCTACGATAAGATCGTTTATTTACAACTACAACGGAATAATATACAAAGTCAACAGATTTCAGCCAATCATTAAATAGAATTTATGGCTACACAAACCATTGAGGATAGTTCTAGATCCGGCCCAAGACGAACTGCTGTAGGTGATTTATTGAAACCTTTGAATTCGGAATACGGTAAAGTAGCCCCGGGTTGGGGGACTACACCACTTATGGGAGTCGCAATGGCTCTATTCGCGATATTCCTATCTATTATTTTGGAAATTTATAATTCTTCTGTTTTACTGGATGGAATTTCCACGAGTTAGGTTTATAAGAACTATAAAGTCATAGTCTTTCCATCAACCATCAAAGGAAAAATGACTTTCCACTTTACCTAAGATTTGGATTTCTAGACATTCTGGTAGTTCGACCGTGAAATTGATTTGTTTCGGTATTTCCGGAATATGAGTGTGTGACTTGTTCTAATTGATCCTATTGATAATATGTAGAAAAGACCTCTTATCTCTCCCAGGACGATTCGACTTTGTCAGATATTTATCCTAGTATCTGGAACACGAAATATATAGAATAGATCAAGAAAAGCAATATTGGAACTATGATTCATACCTATTATCCAGTTATCCAGACCTCGCAACCGGACTCAAAAAAACGCAGATAGGTATTTCCTAAGAAAACGATTTTTCTTCCTTCCAATTTATTTTGACCGAAGGGCAACTCTTTTTCTCGATTTTGTTGTTGAGTCATTATAGCCCTTCATTCAATAAGTGATCATCAAAGGGTTCTTACTCAGAGGGACTTTGAGTTTAGCTTGAGACTAAATCATCGTGGTTCTAGCATGAATCTGAGGTTTCAATTGATTCATAGGATCTTAACAAGATAATTCCTATCAAAAGGAAAACAAGAGTAAATCCGCATTACACACAAAAAAGAATAAATCAAATAAATAACAAATACAAAATAGGGAAGAGAAAATTCAAGAGGCCTGTATCAACATCAAGAAAGACGGATGAGCCGACTTGATATTTTTTGGCATTATCATCACAAAGAAGAAATTCAGGATTTTTCTTATTTTATATCTTCGGAATCAATCCAACGACTAATGCGGTTTTGAGCTTTTTTATTACATATCCGTTGAAATCCCTATTTGTATGTTTCCGCTTGAGCCGTACGAGATGAAATTTTCCTATACGGTTCTCCGAGGGGGAGTCCCTCTGGTTACCTATCTCAATAAAGTATATGATTGGTTTGAGGAACGTCTCGAGATTCAGGCGATTGCAGATGATATAACTAGTAAATATGTTCCTCCTCATGTCAACATATTTTATTGTTTAGGGGGGATCACACTTACTTGTTTTCTAGTACAAGTAGCTACCGGTTTTGCTATGACTTTTTACTATCGTCCAACCGTTACAGAGGCTTTTTCCTCTGTTCAATACATAATGACTGAGGCCAACTTTGGTTGGTTAATCCGATCAGTTCATCGATGGTCAGCGAGTATGATGGTTCTAATGATGATCCTGCACGTATTTCGGGTGTATCTCACAGGTGGTTTTAAAAAACCCCGCGAATTAACTTGGGTCACAGGTGTGGTTTTGGCTGTATTGACTGCATCCTTTGGTGTAACTGGTTATTCTTTACCTTGGGACCAAATTGGTTATTGGGCAGTCAAAATCGTAACAGGCGTACCTGAGGCTATTCCTGTAATAGGATCGCCTTTAGTAGAGTTATTGCGCGGAAGTGCTAGTGTGGGCCAATCCACTTTGACTCGTTTTTATAGTTTACATACTTTTGTATTGCCTCTT